ATTTTCTTTTATGGTTCATATTCTGGATTAGGTTCATCCCTGTAGTAATCAGATGGATTGAGTTGTAGACATGAAAGCGTAGGAACTCAACGGGATTCCCTTCTTTATTTGTCTGATTCGAGGGGAAAGGGCCCGTTGGGTTCTGAAGAATCAGAGTCTTTTTCGTCTAAATGACAGCGTAGATTTCGTTTTCTGCTGTTTCAAAAAAGTCCATTCCTTTATGCTTTTGAAAAATGAACTTCAGTAATTGATTCAAAATATCTCTTACTTGATCTTGAGAGTATGTATGGGTTCTTTCCAAGTTCGAAGAAGGGGGGAATCACTCAACTGCTCGGATTCTATCTATTTCTGTAGATTAGATATCGTATAAATACTTTCTATATTCTTACCCTATTTATTTGATTTTAGTATATCCGAAAAATTTACATTTTTGATAAGTTCATTGAATAAGTTCTATTTTTTTTGTTTGTCCAACACTTTATTATTATTGGGATTGTCCGTAATAAATCGAAAAAGAGTTCTGATACATCTGGAAAACCGAAACCCAGACTAGGGATTTTTGACGAACAGAATCAAAAATCATGGCTCTTTCAACACAAGAAAGGGGGTGTAGACAATCCCTTTTCTTGTGTCGAAGACTAGGAAGACAAATAATACGTTCTACTCCTAGAATTATTTGTTCCCCACATTTCTAGTTCGTTCTATTACCCGCTTACTTATGCTCATATCTATCCCAATTTCCGTCTATTTGAAATAGAAAAAATGGATCCATTTTCTGACATTGGCATCCAGCAACAGTAACAAATTCAATTTGACTAAAAAAGTCATAAAGTCAAGAAAAAGTCTTCTTTAAACAAGAATCTACCTATTATTTATGACTTAGTACAAAGGATTCCCCAAAGCTCGTAAAAAAGTAAAAAAAGAGCAAGTAAATAAAAGTTTTTCAGAATTTAGTTTTTTTGATCATTACATAATTGACAACAAGAATTTGATTCTTTTTACGAGCCTGATATCGATAAATTCGTGAGTCTAAAAATTCATTTCGGCCAATTGAACCTTTTCGAACTGTTTCTTTTTAAGAACCAAAAAGATTTGTGCTAAAATAACAGATGCAAAGAAGAACAAAAGGCCTTGGACACGTAATGGATCTTGAAGTACTATTTCTGCATCTCCCTGACCAAATCCACCCACATTGGGATTACTCGTTAATGGTTGATCCAATTTGATGGATTCACCCTCTGAAACAAGAAGTTCTGGTCCTGGAGGGATAATATCAACTACTTGACGTCCATCGGATGGGTCTGTTATGGTTATTTCATACCCCCCCTTTTCTTTTCGTAAGATTTTACTTATTATACCCGCTCCTGTAGCATTCGAAACTGTATTGTTACTTTTGTTTCCGTCGGGATAAATCTGACCCCTTCCTCGATTCCCACCTACGTATATAGGATATTTTAAGAAGTGAACATCTTTCTTACTCGCGGGATCGGGGGAAAGAATAGGAAAGGTGATTTCACTATATTTCTGACCGGGGACAGGCCCTATCACAAGAATATTCTTTTTATTAGGACGATAGCTCTGAAAAGACAAATTGCCTATCTTTTCTTTTATCTGGGGAGAAATACGATCGGAAGGAGCTAATTCAAACCCCTCCGGTAAAATAAGAACAGCCCCCACATTCAAACCCCCCCTTTTACCATTAGCAAGAACTTGTTTCACTTGCTTATCATACGGAATTCGAACAACTGCTTCAAATACAGTATTAGGAAGGACCGCTTGGGGAACCTCAATATCCACGGGTTTATTAGCTAAATGACAGTTGGCACATACAATACGCCCAGTCGTTTCTCGTGGATTTTCATAACTCTGCTGTGCAAAAATGGGATATGCGCTTGAAGTGGATGTCCGAGTTATGATATATATAATGAGCGATACGGAAATAGATCGAGTAATCTGTTCCTTTATCCAAGAAAAAGTATTTTTAGTTTGCATGGTCTAATCATTGATCCGAAAAATTGATACAATAAATTGGGTAGGTCACTAATACAGTTCCCTATCCACGATTCTGCCTATTTACTGAAATCGTTTTACTGGAATACTCTAAGATGAAATCCCCCGAACGTTTTTAATGCTTATGTATAACTACAAAGTAAGAACCATTCGAATTCATTAAATGAATATTGGGGGATCGCTTATCAATCGTTCATCGAATGATAAATAACTACAAGTGACGGAGATATACGATTTAAATAACGGAAAATCCAATATTTTAAAATAGTATCCAGAATAACTGGAAAAGTGGAAACAAGACCAGATATAATTTCATCATTATGAACAAATCCAAAATCTTTGTAGATAGAACCAATCATTAGTTCCCAACCGTGAGGTGAATGAAATCCGATACATAAATCGGTTAATAAAAGAATCGAAAAAGCTTTTACCGTATCACTTAAGTTATATAGGAATTCCTGAGCCCACGAGTTAAGAATAGCAAGTTCTTCACTACCTAAAAGAGAATAGCCGCTTAGAATAACAAAAGAGATTATATTTGTCGAGAAATGCAAAATCGTATGGATACGATCCTCTTTGTGTATCTTGATTAATTGGATCGTTTCTTTGTGGATTCCTATACGAAGCTTTTGTAGATATGCCTCCGAGTATTCCTTGATCATTTGGTCCAAGAAGAGGATTTCCTCTAATTCTATGAACTTTTCGAGAATACTTTTTTCCTGAAGATCATTCAAAAAAATTTCGGATTGACTAGTATTCGACCAACTAGTAACCCAAGATTCCATACTTTTAGTAAATGAGAGAGAAATCCACCAGGGCAAAAATACTATAGATGCAAGATACAAAAGAGGAGTGAATGCTTTCTTTTTTGCCATTTTTAACCTGTGAATTTTTAATTAACCCACTTCATTTGTCCACTTTATCTGATCGAAATATGATCGAATATTTCTTTCAAATAGAAGTTCTAGATAAAGTATCAAACCTATGAATCTATTTTATTTGTGATCTTGTTTGAATCTAGAAAGAATACAGAAATAGACTAAAACTCCGCTTCTAATTTCGAACGAATAAATAATCCAAAATAATGTTTACAGATATTTTGAGGCAAGGGAACTCCTTTTCTGTCAAAATACCCAATATTTCAAATGACAAAAAGGAAAAAATTTACAAGATATGATATATCTGCATCTAAAGTATCACTTCCAACAATAGTAACAACTTAGAGAAATTTTTTTCTTTCGAATGGTATATGAGATGAATTTAATTTAGTAGTTCAATTTCTTATTTGTTTCGATTGAGTTGCATAGATTTGGAATGCATTTGGATATACATAAAAGTTTTGTTTTATGGTTGTTCCGTATGCATCGGCTTTGGCTCGACTGAACGTTTTAACACAACTACTGAGACAACATTAACCCAGTTTTTTTCGCAAAATCAAAAGACTTCAATAGGTACGCGTAAGAAATAGGCCAATTGCGCAGCTTTTTGTTCAATTTCTCGTGGAGTCAAATTCTCATCAGTACGAGTCAACGGAATAGCTCCCCGTCCTCTGATGTCCATATAAAGGACAGGACGAGCATAAATACCCTCTTTAACCTCTATTCGAACGGATTGAATATCCTTTATAAGGAATCGGAGGAATATGCGACGATTCTTTCCAGGAAATCCCCAACGAAAAATACACACTATTCCCTCCTTTCTATCGAATCGATCATACCCACTCCCTACATTCCAAGAAATTGTGCACCACAAATATGAACTAATAAATAGACCCGCGATCCCGTAGAAAGACATCACAATTGCTTGTGGAAAAAAAATGATTGGCTGATACGGAACAAAAGATATCACATTTCTACCAAGATAACTGGAAGTTGCAGCCAATAAGAATCCTAATGAACCTAAAAAAACGATAAGGGCCCAGCAAAAATTACTTAGTTTTCGAGACCCCGTTCTAAGTTCTATCCATATATGTTCTGATCGCCAACTCATACTTGATCCGATTGTATTTTATTGGAATTGAGAGAATACCCTTTCCTTTTTTGTTTCCAAAGGAACTCTCATCAACTAGTACTAGTTTGATGTGAACTAGCACTAGTTTGACGTGAAGCTTTAGGAATTATTCATCAAATTGGTTAGATCTAAAATAATAACATTCCCTTCATAGGATCCCAATATACAATATACATATGGATTCACCAACTTTACATTTTAGGTATCCACAAATCCTGATCTATCTGAAACTAATTAGGATTCATTTATCCATAGATCATTTTCTGCAGGTTTTTTCTTTTCTGCTCAGTGGAAATCACACATTATACTATATTTCATGAACTAAACATCTGTGTTATGCTACAGTTTCAAAAAAATAAGATTGTTTAGGTCTGAGAAGATACAACCTCGGCTGTTTTTTTTTGAACATGAAGAAATAAAGAAGCCATTGCAATTGCCGGAAATACTAAGCCCACTAAAGGCACAAGAATAGGGGGAAGATTGAAAGTTGTCATAAAATGGTACCTCGATTTACTATATTGTACCTGTTATTATTTTTGAATATTATATATTTATACTAATTATAATTCAGAATTGTGATTATTAGGAATTTGTAGTTATTATTAATTAATTAAAAATGTAAAACGAAATAAATGGACTTATTCACCTTTCTACATGAAAGAGTATGATAATCAATATTGATTGGTTTTCTTTATTTCTTTGTGTTTTGTTCTTGTTTTCTAATTAAAAGGTTTTTTACAAATTCTCGAAAGATTCGTTAGAATGCGCCACAAGCGGATAAAAATGGGATTTTCGAGAGATGGAGAAAGATACAAAATTATATCTATCTTTTCTCTATTTGATTGGAATTTCATTATATGCGTAAGACGAAATTCGCCTTGTTTGCCCAATGTACCAAAAGGAAGAACTCACGCTTTTATCTTATTGTTATTGATAGAGACTTCTTAATTTAGTAATCAGGAATCCAGGTAAAAAAAGAG